TTCGATATAACTCAAAACTACAATCAATTGTGGATTCAATGCGACAATTGTTATGAATTAATGTATAAGAAAGCCGAAATGAATGTTTGTGAAGAATGTGGACATTATTTGAAAATAACTAGTTCAGAGAGAATCGAGCTTTCGATTGATCCGGGTACTTGGAATCCTATGGATGAAGACATGGTCTCTGCGGATCCCATTAAATTTCATTCGAAGGAGGAACCTTATAAAAAGCGTATTAACTCTGCTCAAAAAACTACAGGATTGACTGACGCTGTTCAAACAGGTACAGGTCAACTAAACGGTATTCCGGTAGCCCTTGGGGTTATGGATTTTCAGTTTATGGGGGGTAGTATGGGATCTGTAGTAGGCGAAAAAATAACTCGTTTGATCGAGTATGCTACCAATCAATGTTTACCTCTTATTTTAGTGTGTTCTTCCGGAGGAGCACGAATGCAAGAAGGAAGTTTCAGTTTGATGCAAATGGCTAAAATTTCCTCGGTTTTATGTGATTATCAATCAAGTAAAAAGTTATTCTATATATCAATTCTTACATCTCCTACTACCGGTGGAGTGACAGCTAGTTTTGGTATGTTGGGGGATATCATTATTGCCGAACCCTATGCCTATATTGCATTTGCGGGTAAAAGAGTAATTGAACAAACATTGAAAAAAGCCGTGCCTGAAGGTTCACAAGCGGCTGAATCTTTATTACGTAAGGGCTTATTGGATGCAATTGTACCACGTAATCTTTTAAAAGGTGTTCTGAACGAGTTATTTCAGCTCCATGCTTTTTTTCCTTTGAACAAAAATAAAATCAAATAGAACGGTTAGTTTATCAGAATTAAACGAAAACCCCGAAAAATTCATTTTTCTTTCGAATCATTTTTTTTATCGATATTCTTGTTTACTACTCAGTAAACCTCTATCAACAAGATAAAAAGTGAATTTTGGTTTTGAGGAAGTTCAAATTAGACTAGAAAAATAAAAAAAGTTCATTTTCCTCCCTTGCTTGCATATGTATAGATAATTCAAATAGAGATAGATACAGATCTATAGAGAGTCTTCCATCTTTTTGCATTTCCCGAAAATTCCCTGTTGTTGGATCAGATTCTAATCAATTTTGTAGAAATTTGTAATGGAATAAAATTTTTTCTTTATTAATGACTATTATAAGACAAAAAGAATAATAAATCTAACAAGGGGATTATGATACATCTATTTTATTTTGAAAGATGAATAAGTCCATTTATTTAGTTTGGCGTTTCTTGTACCTATTTTTTTATTCTATTTCTATTAGGTTCTATTCTATATATTTCTATTAGGTTGTATATTAGTATTAGATATATATTTACTTAAAGATACTTAGTATAATTATATAATATATATAATAGAAATAATAAAAATACAAGATATTCTAAGATATCTTTAGAATTCAGAATATAACAATAACAGGTACAAATATTAAATTGAGGTACCCATTTTATGACAACTTTCAATAACTTACCTTCTATTTTTGTGCCTTTAGTAGGCCTAGTCTTTCCGGCAATTGCAATGGCTTCTTTATTTCTTCATATTCAAAAAAATAAGATTTTTTAGATCGGCTGAGACCTAATCGTATCACTCCTTTTTTATTTTAAAAACTTCGATTCGATAAGACCCATTTGGTAAAATATTGTATAACACATAGATTCCTACAAACATAAATAAAAAAAGCTCTTATGCGTGTGTAAACGTAAAAAAATTTGCGCTCTTTTGAAAAATGGATCATCGTCGGGCCCATGTATGAAATTCCAGTCAATCTATTTATTTGTATGTATATAACTATAGGGGATCATATAAAGGAAGGAGATGTTATTATTTTAGATATAAACAATTCTATGAATTACTCCTAAGGTAAAGGTTCACAACAAAATAGTTGATGAGAGTTACTTTGAAAACAAAAAAAGGAAAGTCATATTTTCTCAATTCCAAAAAATTGTATAACTGGATCTAATATATATGAGTTGGCGATCAGAATCTATATGGATAGAATTTATAACGGGGTCTCGAAAAACAAGTAATTTCTGCTGGGCCTTTATCCTATTTTTAGGTTCATTAGGATTCTTATTGGTTGGAACTTCCAGTTATCTTGGTAGAAATGTTATATCGTTATTTCCGTCTCAGCAAATCATTTTTTTTCCACAAGGGATTGTGATGTCTTTCTATGGGATCGCAGGTCTCTTTATTAGTTGCTATTTGTGGTGCACTATTTTGTGGAATGTGGGTAGTGGTTATGATCTTTTCGACCGAAAAGAAGGAATAGTGCGTATTTTTCGTTGGGGATTTCCTGGAAAAAGTCGTCGCATCTTTTTACGATTCTTTATGAAAGATATTCAGTCCATCAGAATAGAAGTTAAAGAGGGTGTTTCTGCTCGGCGTGTCCTTTATATGGAAATTCGAGGTCAAGGGGCTATTCCTTTAATTCGTACTGATGAGAATTTTACTACACGAGAAATTGAGCAAAAAGCTGCTGAATTGGCTTACTTCTTGCGTGTCCCAATTGAAGTTTTTTGAAATGAATTAATTTTAAAAGACTAAATGCTTTGGCAGTAGGAAGAAAAAACGAAAGAATTTATTTCTTTTTTTTGTCAATTGAATATTCATCTATTCTTTTATGTTCGTTTTTTTTGATATATTTGATAGAAAAGGAGTTTCTTCGTCTCGAAATTAGTATTGATCGAAAAAAGGGGGAATAACATCCTGGAAACCCAATTTTTTCTTGATTCAAGTTGGAAGTGTATTCTGAGTCTATTTCTGTATTCTTTCTAGATTCAAAGCAAAGACTCAGTATTGAATCAACAGAAAACGAGAAAATGGATTCGTAGGCTCACTACATTCTATTCGAATTAGAATAGAAACTCATGCTCGATAGAAATATTAGATCTAATAGAATCAACAAATGAGGCAGGTTCATTAACAATTCACAGATTCAAAATGGCAAAAAAGAAAGCATTCATTCCTTTTTTTTATTTTACATCTATAGTCTTTTTGCCCTGGTTGATCTCTCTCTGCTGTAATAAAAGTTTGAAAACTTGGATTACTAATTGGTGGAATACTAGACAATGCGAAACTTTTTTGAATGATATTCAAGAAAAAAGTGTTCTAGAAAAATTCATACAATTAGAGGAACTATTACAGCTCGATGAAATGATAAAGGAATACCCAGAAACCGATTTACAACAATTTCGTCTAGGAATCCACAAAGAAACGATCCAATTCATCAAGATACACAATGAGTATCGTATCCATACAATCTTGCACTTCTCGACAAATCTAATATCTTTCGTTATTCTAAGTGGTTATTCCTTTTGGGGTAAGGAAAAGCTTTTTATTCTGAATTCTTGGGTTCAAGAATTCCTATATAATTTAAGTGATACAATTAAAGCTTTTTCGATTCTTTTATTAACTGATTTATGTATCGGATTCCATTCGCCTCACGGTTGGGAACTAATGATTGGTTATATTTACAAAGATTTTGGGTTTGCTCATTATGAGCAAATTTTATCTGGTCTAGTTTCTACCTTTCCAGTCATTCTTGATACAATTTTTAAATATTGGATTTTTCGTTATTTAAATCGTGTATCTCCGTCACTTGTAGTGATTTATCATGCAATAAACGACTAAAAAAAGATTCACTAATCCAATTTTAATCTTTCGTACCTTATACATCATAACCAAATAAAAGTCGTATTTACTTTACTCTTTTTACCCACGAGGGATTCCTTGTATATTTCAACAAAAAAATTTGATTTTTTTAAGTAAATGTAAATAGCAGAATTGTGGCTAGGGAAGTATATTATCGACCTAGTTAACTTTATTGTAGAAATTTTCGGGATAAATGATTGGACCATGCAAACTAGAAATACCTTTTCTTGGATAAGGGAAGAGATTACTCGCTCCATATCTGTCTCACTCATGATATATATAATAACTTGGGCATCCATTTCAAGTGCATATCCGATTTTTGCCCAGCAGAATTATGAAAATCCACGAGAGGCAACTGGGCGTATTGTATGTGCCAATTGCCATTTAGCTAACAAGCCCGTGGATATTGAGGTTCCACAAACGGTACTTCCTGATACGGTATTTGAAGCAGTTGTTAAAATTCCTTATGATATGCAACTAAAACAAGTTCTAGCTAATGGTAAAAAAGGAGCTTTGAATGTGGGAGCTGTTCTTATTTTACCGGAGGGGTTTGAATTAGCCCCCCCCGATCGTATTTCACCCGAGATGAAAGAAAAGATAGGAAATCTGTCTTTTCAGAATTATCGCCCCAATAAAAAAAATATTCTTGTGATAGGTCCTGTTCCTGGTCAAAAATATAGTGAAATAACCTTTCCTATTCTTGCTCCAGACCCTGCTACTAATAAAGATGTTCACTTCTTAAAATATCCTATATACGTAGGTGGAAACAGGGGAAGGGGTCAGATTTATCCTGATGGTAGCAAAAGTAACAATACAGTTTATAATGCTACGGCAGGAGGGATAATAAGCAAAATTTTACGAAAAGAAAAAGGGGGATACGAAATAACCATAGTGGATGCACCCAATGGACGCGAAGTGATTGATATTATCCCTCGAGGCCTAGAACTTCTTGTTTCAGAGGGCGAATCCATTAAACTCGACCAACCATTAACGAGTAATCCTAATGTGGGTGGGTTTGGTCAGGGGGATGCGGAAATAGTACTTCAAGATCCATTACGTGTCCAAGGCCTTTTGTTCTTTTTAGGATCGGTTGTTTTGGCACAAATCTTTTTGGTTCTTAAAAAGAAACAGTTTGAGAAGGTTCAATTATCCGAAATGAATTTTTAGATCTGTCTATTTAGCTTTATCAAATTCGTAAAAAAGAACAAAAAAATTATGAGAAGCCTTTTGCCTATCTTTAGATTTGCTATTCCTTTTCGCCTAGATGTCAGGAATTACTTGTATCATAGTCCTAATCCTAGTATGTATATTGA